GTTGTTGCCGAGATCTATCTTTTTCTAAATATCCTTGTAATTCTTCCATTTACATTTCTACTTGAGCCAGAGGCAGGAGGTTTTTCTTGGTTTATCAAATGATATATACATAGTGCAATATGGTCAGAACAGGGTATTATGTATTGTATTATGTATATAGTATAGTAAGAAAAAAATATATACCCCGGAAAAGAAAGAGGGAGTCCAATCAACAGATCTTTTTACCTTCCTTTTCTATCCAATTGGTTTATGTTCGTTATAATTACAACAGGAGAAAAAATCCTTTATTTTTGCAACCCAATCGCTCTTTTGACTTTGGAATAAATTCTCTTTATCAATATACTGTTTCTTCTACACATCCGTCTACAATCCATAATAAAGAATAATTAGGATTCTGAAAAAAAAAAAGAAAAAATCAATGGTTCACTCACAGGAGAACCCACTCTTTCCCGCATTAGGCACTAATTCATTTTTAACGTCTAATTAGATCGGGTAATCATTCCAATTAAGAACATAAGCTCGTTGCTTTTTATTTTACCAGAATTGGAGCCATAGAGCTCTATCCATTTATTCACTAGACCCAACTGTAAATGTGAATTTCTTTTGTCCCCTTCCAAAAATCAAAACAATCTTTTGGAACTGTAATGATCCGGTAAGGATAAACTCAAAGTTCTACTTTAACATAGAAATACTTTTTCTTGGGTAAAGGATTTGACTTTCATTTCAAATTAAATAAATTAATAAAATCAATTTATTATTTTATTAGATTTTCTATTTTATTACGACATGCTGTTTTTTCCATTCATTACCCTTGAGGATCAGTCGTGGTCCTATAGACTATACCAATAGTCTGGACGAATTTGTTGCTTCATCCAAATGTGTAAAAGATCATAGTCGCACTTAAAAGCCGAGTACTCTACCGTTGAGTTAGCAACCCGGATAAATAGGATATGTAGATACGATCAAAATATAAAAATCAATTGAATTGCACTGCACGACCCTATCAAAACATTGAACTAGCAACACATCGAAAAGAAAGATTTTCTGATCAATTAGAAACACAAAATACCAAAGTTAGCAGATCGGATTAAAAATATTCCTAATAGAAATGTAAAAATTATGGCAGACCACCCATTTTTTATCAAATTCTTTTTTGATTTTCCCTAAGAAAATACATCCTGTATGAGAGTAAATGCAGCAAGGCAAACCCATCATTTGAGTGAAGGAAACAAAAAAATCAATATGGGGTGGGGATAAACAGCCCTATTTATCTATGATCGAATTATATTTGTTCGATACACCATTGTCAATATAAAAGCAATGTTGAGAAAGTAAATCAAGTAAATAAAATAAAGACTTGTGTTGGATTGGCACAACATAAATAAGAAATTGGAATGGAAAAAATTAAGGAAAAGGTAAATAAAAAATCCCCGGTTTATTCAATCAATAAAAGTACGATAAGCAAGCTTAACCCCTTGTTTGTTGTTAAATTAAATTCCCCCACCAAAATATGAATAAAGCAAGAAAAAGGAAAATGGTGTGTAAATAGAAATAATTACACAAGGATAGATACTAGTTACCCTTCCCTACTTTATTTTATTTATTTAATAATTTTGTTTTTTCCTTTAATTAACTCAAAGTTCTTTCTTTAAAGAATTCTGCCTTCTTTAAAATATCATAAACAGTTCCTGTAGGTTGAGCACCTTTTTCAAGGAAATATAGAATAGCAGGAACATTTAAATAAGTTTGATTCTTTATCGGATTGTAAAAACCTACTTTTCGAAGATCTCTTCCTTCTCTTCGGAATCGAACATCAATTGCAACGATTCGATAGATGGCTCATTGGGATAGATGTAAATAAACAATGCCCCCCCTAGAAACGTATAGGAGGTTTTTTCCTCATACGGCTCGAGAAAAATGATTCCAATTTCTGTATATAATAGCAAGTGGATCCATAAAATCATGAATTTTACTATAATTTGAATTGAGTACTTTTTTCTTCTTCCTTACAGAAAAAGGAAGAAATCTCATTCATACTCATAACTCAAGTTGGGTAATTCTGACAAGAGAATCCTTAGACATTTATTGAGCCGTCTCTAAACTCTTTTGTTTGTCTCATTTCGAATCCATTTTTATTCCTCAGTCTGATCCAATTGTTGAGACAATTGAAAATAGTGTTTCCTTGTTTCGGAATCCTTTATCCTTGCTTTGTGAAATCATTGGGTTTAGACATTACCTCGGGGATCCTTATTCCTTTCAAAATGGCAGCAACATACCTTTTTTTGTTATTTCTTTCTATATAAATAGAATACGAATGATTGATTCCCTTGTGATACACTTTTCATCGAAATAGTTTTACCAATTTCGGAAAATTTGACTTTTCAAACTTGTTCTGAATTTGAACCTTTCGATTTAGAATTTATATATAGTGAGGATATACTTACAGAGTTGGTCTAACTTATTGATTTTCACTAACCCTAGATTCTTTCCCTTGAAAAATGAATCAATCCTTTCTTCTCGAGCTTCATCATGTACTATTTACTTATAACCCAACACAAATTAGGTTCCGGGCAGAACAGAACAAACTATGTCGAGCCAAGAGCATCTTCATTACTATAGAAGATGGCGGATGTAAAAATCCACAGCCAACCATGTCCTTCAAGTCGCACGTTGCTTTCTACCACATCGTTTCAAACGAAGTTTTACCATAACATTCCTCTAATTGAAATTTCAAAGCGGTATGGAATTGATTCAATATAAAATCATGAATAGTCATTGGTTCAACCGGTATATAATATTTCTATCTATGGATAAATAAGTATTTATCCGGATAAGGGTCAGCAAGGATCAAATTTATTTAATTTAACCCCATATTCTATCATATGAATTGAATGAAAATAAAGATATTCAATTTTACCCACATTTGACACTTGATTCCGTTTGTGAGAAACCAAACGAATTCTCAGATATGATTCTTAGAACCATTCTGAAAATTAATAAGAAAAGATTTTTCCCTTTAACAAATTATTGTTTCATGTGGAATGCAGTGTGATCCCATCTTTCGTTTCATGAAAAACGATCTGGGACGGAAGGATTCGAACCTCCGAATAACGGGACCAAAACCCGCTGCCTTACCGCTTGGCCACGCCCCATTTTGATTTCTATTCGAAATTAATCAACACTAATATTGGTATTGGTTATTCGTCAATCCCAACCCAAATACACAAAAACATATGGGATATTTTGTTGCTAGGATTCAAGACATGTAGATATAGAATCAAAAAAATTCATTGATCATTACATAGAATTCAATTAAGATATTGTATGAAAGTTGAATTCCTTATATTCTCATTTTAGAATGATAATGGGGGGAGGGATTTTTTATTTGGGAAAGTCCGAACCGAAGAAAAAGAAGGATTTCTTGATCTGCCTTTTTCATTTTTCCTTATAAAAATAACTCAAAATTATCTAATCCACAAGAACGAAATGCTTGTTATGCTTAATATCTTTAGTTTAATTGGTATCTGTCTTAATTCTGTCCTTTATTCGAGTAGTTTTTTCTTCGCCAAATTGCCCGAAGCTTATGCCATTTTCAATCCAATCATAGATGTTATGCCTGTCATACCTGTACTCTTTTTTCTCTTAGCCTTTGTTTGGCAAGCCACTGTAAGTTTTCGATGAAATCTTTAATACTCTGCTAAATTGATGATGTATTCGATAAAAAAATTCTAAAAATTGATAAGATCAGATAAGTCTTACATTACGAACCCTCGATTCAAAAATCGAAATTCTTGTATATTGAATGAATAACCGCAGCGATGAATTTGGATCAGCCTTTTCCCCGTTCTCACCTTCCGGTGAGTATGGACTATTAGGTACTCCACAATACCTAATTATTGATATGACAAGAAATTTCGGGTAACGAATGAATCAAAATCTTATTACAAAAAAATTCGTCTTATTTTTCATTTTTTGGGGTGTCAAAACAAAAAAAAAATGATATATGTGGTAAAAAATAGGCAATCTATTCCCCTTTTTCAAAAAAAAATGATCTTGGAGATTGTGTAATGCTTACTCTCAAACTCTTTGTTTACACAGTAGTGATATTCTTTGTTTCCCTTTTTATCTTTGGATTCTTATCTAATGATCCAGGACGCAATCCTGGACGTGAGGAATAAAAAATTTCTAGTTTTTTTTGCTTTTTTCGAAATTAATTCTTAATAATCTTATTTGTTTCATACATTTAACTATGATAAAATCAAGGGATGAGAATCTTTTCGAATTCGAAAATACCAAGTGATCAGAGAAAGCGGAAAGAGAGGGATTCGAACCCTCGGTACAAATAATTCGTACAACGGATTAGCAATCCGCCGCTTTAGTCCACTCAGCCATCTCTCCTAATTCCAAATTGAAAATTTGTTATGTGATATAACACGTGAAATAAAGATTGATAAAAATCCACCTTCTTCTCTTTATTTTCTTTTTTCATTTGATTTTTTTTTTTATTTAATCTTATTTAACTTTTCCAAATTATTATTATTTATTTTATTATATTATTCTATTTTAATAAAAAAAAATATTATTTTATTATATTATTAAAATAGAAATTCGAAATATTCTAAAATATTCTAATAAATAATAGAAATTTTTTAAATAGCTATTAAAATTTAAACTAAGAAAAATAAGAAAAAAATAGAAAAAAGCAATTGATCAGGAATTCAATATAGATAATGACTCAAAACGGATCTCCTCAATAGAAAGAATATCTTAGTTCTTTGATTTTATATGAAAGGTTTATTTTCCCGGCCTGATCTGCTTAAGTACTGGCCGGGACATTTCTTCTTTTTTCCATTGATTATTCTTTTTTTTTTCTTTTTCTCAGTTTATTACTTAATTTCTTACTGTTGTCAAGTAAGGAATAAAAAAAGACATATGATAACATATTATATATATATAAATACATTAAACAATATTAAATTACATTTAACAATTTGAAACAT